CTTTCAATTCTTTTAGGTTCATGGTCTACCCCGGGAAAAGATCTGTCCGAATTCTATTTGCACATATAGGACAAATGGTCTCAGTACCATTTTTTTGTTAATTTCGTGTCTTGCTTTCCCAAAACTATTTGATGTATTCATCATACTATTCCGTTGGTCGGCAATTTGGGATCACTACTATCACTACTATAGTAATAGTAGGTATAAGAATCATTTATGATACAAGTGGTAATCATACATATATTATATTAACAATTTGTTATCGATTTGGTATTTTCTGAACGGAGCCTGGATACTTTATTTTATCAGTCCAAGTAAACCATAAATTCTTCTAAATTGATAATATTGATCCCCAATATAAAATAAATTGATCTAATTGCACTTCACGCTCCGAATGATTGATTGATGCCTCACTCAATACAATATCTCTTGGGCGAAACAGAGGATATCTCGATCAGGGGAGAGAACGGGTAAATCCCATATGACCCAATATGTCTGACAAGTCGCACTATATGTCAACCCAAACCGCATCTTCCTCTCCAGGACTCCGAAAAGGTACTTTTGGAACACCAATGGGCATTAAATTAAACAAAAAAATTTAGTACTATACTTCACTTTAATATGGAAACGTAACAATCAATGGTTTATTGTCTTCATCCCTTTTTTCTCTTTATTCTATTTGATACATAGATTGGAAAGTTTATAGAGTAAGACAGAATGAATAAAGAAAAAATTTGAACGAAGAAATCGATCGTTCGAATGATAAACAAGTATCTATCCATTCGTTCCCCAAAAATGGGACCAATCCTCCCATTGCGTATTGGTACTTATCGGGTATAGAATAGATCTGCTTCTCTTTGTTCTTACGAACAAAATTGTTCCGTTATTTTCACATTATTTTCAATGGAATGGAATAAATATTAATCCTTTCTGATACGGAATCTACTGAAAAGGTTAGGTACATGGTTAGTATATATAGTCTTTTCCAATGCGATAAAATAAAGTGGCATAGTGTCTATTTTTCTTTGATAAAGAGGTATTTCCATGGGTTTACCTTGGTATCGTGTTCATACTGTCGTATTGAATGATCCCGGTCGATTGCTTTCTGTTCATATAATGCATACAGCTCTAGTTTCTGGTTGGGCTGGTTCGATGGCTTTATATGAATTAGCGGTTTTTGATCCCTCTGATCCCGTTCTTGATCCGATGTGGAGACAAGGTATGTTCGTTATACCCTTCATGACTCGTTTAGGAATAACCAATTCGTGGGGTGGTTGGAGTATTTCAGGAGGAACTATAACAAATCCGGGTATTTGGAGTTATGAAGGTGTGGCAGGGGCACACATAGTGTTTTCCGGTTTGTGCTTCTTGGCAGCTATCTGGCATTGGGTATATTGGGACCTAGAAATATTCTGTGATGAACGTACGGGAAAACCTTCTTTGGATTTGCCCAAGATCTTTGGAATTCATTTATTTCTCTCAGGGGTAGCTTGCTTTGGCTTTGGCGCATTTCATGTAACAGGTTTGTATGGTCCTGGAATATGGGTGTCCGATCCTTATGGACTAACTGGAAAAGTACAATCTGTAAATCCAGCGTGGGGCGCGGAAGGTTTTGATCCTTTTGTTCCGGGAGGAATAGCCTCTCATCATATTGCAGCGGGTACATTGGGCATATTAGCAGGCCTATTCCATCTTAGTGTTCGTCCGCCTCAACGTCTATACAAAGGATTACGTATGGGCAATATTGAAACTGTACTTTCCAGTAGTATCGCTGCTGTTTTTTTTGCAGCTTTTGTTGTTGCTGGAACTATGTGGTATGGTTCAGCAACTACCCCAATCGAATTATTTGGTCCTACTCGTTATCAGTGGGATCAGGGATACTTTCAGCAAGAAATATATCGAAGAGTTAGTGCCGGGCTAGCCGAAAATCTTAGTTTATCGGAAGCTTGGTCTAAAATTCCCGACAAATTAGCTTTTTATGATTATATTGGTAATAATCCGGCAAAGGGGGGATTATTCAGAGCAGGCTCAATGGACAATGGGGATGGAATTGCTGTTGGATGGTTAGGACACCCCGTCTTTAGAGATAAAGAAGGTCGCGAGCTTTTTGTACGTCGTATGCCTACTTTTTTTGAAACATTTCCGGTAGTTTTGGTAGATGAAGACGGAATTGTGAGAGCTGATGTTCCTTTTAGAAGGGCAGAATCAAAGTATAGTGTTGAACAAGTAGGTGTTACTGTTGAGTTCTATGGTGGCGAACTTAATGGAGTAAGTTATTCTGATCCTGCTACTGTGAAAAAATATGCTAGACGTGCCCAATTAGGTGAAATTTTTGAATTAGATCGGGCTACTTTGAAATCCGATGGTGTTTTTCGTAGCAGTCCAAGGGGTTGGTTCACTTTTGGGCATGCTACGTTTGCTTTGCTCTTCTTTTTCGGACACATTTGGCATGGCGCTAGAACCTTGTTCAGAGATGTTTTTGCTGGTATTGATCCAGATTTGGATGCTCAAGTGGAATTTGGAGCATTCCAAAAACTTGGAGATCCAACTACAAGGAGACAAGTAGTCTGATACGACATTGTTGTGGTATCTTTCGCCTCTATTTTTTTTTTTTTATTTGACATTGGGTATCAGAGAAATCTTGACTTGAATCACCATCTTTTCTTTGACTTTTTTTCTTTCTTTATATGATATGGTAAATGATCCCAAATGAATAGGTGTGGAAGCTATAATTGTAAACCACGATCGAATCCATGGAAGCATTGGTTTATACATTCCTTTTAGTCTCGACTTTAGGGATAATTTTTTTCGCTATCTTTTTTCGAGAACCACCTAAGGTTCCGACTAAAAAAATGAAATAACCTTTCGAAATAATTTAATTGAAGTAATGAGCCTCCCATATTGGGAGGCTCATTACTTCAACTAGTCCCCGTGTTCTTCGAATGGATCTCTTAGTTGTTGAGAGGGTTGCCCAAAAGCGGTATATAAGGCGTACCCAGTAAAGCTTACAAGTAAACCAGATATGGAGATGGCGACTAGGGTTGCTGTTTCCATTTTTAGATAATTTCAAGATCACAATGGATCTACGATAAGATCGTTTATTTACAACTACAACGGAATAGTATACAAAGTCAACAGATCTCAACCAATCATTAAATAGGATTTATGGCTACACAAACCGTTGAGGATAGTTCTAGATCTGCGCCAAGACGAACTACTGTAGGGGATTTATTGAAACCATTGAATTCGGAATATGGTAAAGTAGCTCCGGGATGGGGGACTACACCACTTATGGGGGTCGCAATGGCTCTATTTGCGATATTCCTATCTATTATTTTGGAAATTTATAATTCTTCCGTTTTACTGGATGGAATTTCAATGAGTTAGGTTTATAAGAACTATGAAGTCCTAGTCTTTCAATCAAAGAAAAAATTACTTTAGACTTGGATTTCTAGACCATTCTATTCTGGTAGTTCGACCGTGGAATTTATTTGTTTCGGTATTTCCGGAATATGAGTGTGTGACTTGTTATAATTGATCCTATTGATAATACATAGAATGGACCTGTTATCTCTATCAAGATGATTCTACCTCGTCGGATATTTATTCTAGTATCTGGAGCACGGAATATATAGAATAGATCAAGAAAAGAAATATTTGAACTATGATTCATACCTACTATTTATTCAGACCTCGCAACCGGACTCAAAAAAAATTCAAATAGGTATTTCCTAAATCAAACGAATTTTATTCCTTCAGATTTATTTTGACCGAAGGATAACTCTTTCTCTAGATTTTGTTGAGTCATTACATCCATTCATTCAATAAGTGATCATCAAAGGTTCTTACTCAGAGAACCTTTGAGTTTAGCTTGAGGCTAAATCATCGTGGTTCTAGTATGAATCTGAGGTTTCAATTGATTCATAGGGTCTCAACAAGAGAATTCCTATCAATAGTAAAACAAGAGTAAATCCGCAGTACGCACAAAAAAAAACAATAAATCAAATAACAAATAAAAAATAGGGAAGAGAAGATTCAAGAGGCCTGTAACGATCAACATAAAGAAAGACAGATGAGCCAACTTGATATTTTTTGGCATTATCATCACAAAGAAGAGATTCCGGATTTTTGTTACTTCGTATCTTCGAGGCAAATCGAATCAAGTGGTTAATGAAGTTTTTAACTTTCTATTATATATCCGTTGAAATCAGTATTTGTGTGTTTCCGCTTGAGCCGTACGAGATGAAATTCTCATATACGGTTCTCAGAGGGGGAGTTCCATTGGGTTACCTATCTCAATAAAGTATATGATTGGTTTGAGGAACGTCTTGAGATTCAGGCGATTGCAGATGATATAACTAGTAAATATGTTCCTCCTCATGTCAACATATTTTATTGTTTAGGGGGGATCACACTTACTTGTTTTCTAGTACAAGTAGCTACGGGTTTTGCTATGACTTTTTACTATCGTCCAACCGTTACAGAGGCTTTTTCCTCTGTTCAATACATCATGACTGAGGCCAACTTTGGTTGGTTAATCCGATCAGTTCATCGATGGTCAGCAAGTATGATGGTTCTCATGATGATCCTGCACGTATTTCGTGTGTATCTCACAGGTGGATTTAAAAAACCTCGCGAATTAACTTGGGTTACGGGTGTGGTTTTGGCTGTATTGACTGCATCTTTTGGTGTAACTGGTTATTCCTTACCTCGGGACCAAATTGGTTATTGGGCAGTAAAAATCGTGACAGGCGTACCTGAAGCTATTCCTGTAATAGGATCGCCTTTAGTAGAGTTATTACGTGGAAGTGCTAGTGTGGGCCAATCCACTTTAACTCGTTTTTATAGTTTACACACTTTTGTATTGCCTCTCCTTACTGCCGTATTTATGTTAATGCACTTTCCAATGATACGTAAGCAAGGTATTTCCGGTCCTTTATAGAGAAGACATATCATAGATATTTGTAATTGATCATATATCGGGGAGGACAATAGTATTT